TAACTCAGAAAAGACAGATTTCCTATCTTTTCTTTCACCTCGGGAGAAATACGATCGGTGGGGGCTAATTCGAATCCCTCGGGTAAAATAAGAACAGCCCCCACGTTCAAAGACCCTTTTTTACCATTAGCAAGGACTTGTTTCACTTGCGTATCATAAGGAATTCGAACAACTGCTTCAAATACAGTATCAGGAAGTACAGCTTGCGGAACTTCAATATCCACAGGCTTATTAGCTAAATGGCAATTGGCGCATACAATTCGCCCGGTTGCTTCTCGCGGATTTTCATAACTTTTCTGCGCAAAAATGGGATACGCATTTGAAATAGATGCTCGAGTTATTACATATATCATGATCGATACAGAAATAAATTGAGTCATCTGTTCCTTTACCCAAGAAAAAGTATTTCTATTTTGCATGATCCAATCATTGATCCCGGAATTTCTACAATAAATTAGATAGGTAGCTAGTATAGTTCCCTATCCACGAGTCTGCCATTGTACTGAAAAAATTCGACGAAAACAGGACGAAGGCCTTGAAAAGTATAAAGAATGAGAAAAATAAAAAATGCCCCTTTTTTTTACATGAAAAAACTTTTTGATTGATATCAGGAAATCAAATAAGTTTATCATTCATTCATTGAATGATAAATGACTACAAGCGAAGGAGATACGCGATTTAAAAAACGGAAGATCCAATATTTCACAATTGTATCTAGAATAACTGGAAAAGTGGAAACAAGACCAGATATAATTTGCTCATTATGAGCCAATCCAAAATCATTGTAGATCGAACCAATCATTAGTTCCCAACCATGGGTTGAGTGAAATCCAATCCATAAATCAGTAACTAAAAGAATAGAAAAAGCTTTTATTGTGTCACTTAAGTTATAGAAGAATTCCTGAATCCAAGAATTCAGAATAACAAGTTCTTCATTACCCAGAATAAAATAACCACTTAGAATAGTAAAACAGATTATATTTGTCGACAAATGTAAAATGATATGGAGATGATATTCATTATGTGTTTTGACCAATTGTATCGTTTCTTTGTGTATTCCTAGACTAAGACTAAGCTTTTTTATATGTGTCTCTGGGTATTCTTTTATCATTTCATCCAACAAGAATAGTTCTTCTAATTCTAGGAATTTTTCTAAAACATTTTTCTCTTGAATATCATTCAAAAAATTTTCGGATTGCCTAGTATTCCACCAATGAATAATCCAAGGTTCCAGACTTTTTTGAAATGAGAGAGAGATCCACCAGGGCAAAAATATTATAGATGCAAGATACGCGAGGGAAGCCAATGCTTTCTTTTTTTTCATTTTTTTTCTGTGAATTGTTAATGAACTGCTTCATTTGTCAACTTTATCTGATCTTATATTTCTCTAAAGCACGAGTTCTATAACAAGGTATCGAACCTATGAATCTATTCCCAGTTTTTTGTAAAAATGTAGTCCTTAGATCTAGAAATAAAGAATATAGAAATAGAATTAAGGATCCCGTTTCGGATGAAATATATATATTTATAATAGAATAAGTAAATTCTAAATAAATGGGATTTCCGAATATCTCAATTGGATAAATCCGAACGAATTTGTTCCTTTTGATAAAAATTCAAAAAACTTCAATTGGTACGCGCAGGAAATAGGCCAATTCGGCAGCTTTTTGTTCAATTTCTCGTGGAGTCAAATTCTCATCAGTACGAGTCAAGGGGATGGTTCCTTGGCCTCTGATTTCCATATAAAGAATACGACGAGGAAAAAGACCCTCTTTAACCTCCATTCTGATTGATTGGATATCTTTCATAAAGAAGCGAAGGAAAATGCGACGATTTATTCCGGGGAATCCCCAACGAAAAATACACATTATTCCTTCTTTTCTATCGAATCGATCATAACCACTACCTACATTCCACGATATTGTGCACCACAAATAGGAACTAATGAATAAACCCGCGATCCCATAGAACGACATCACGATCCCTTGTGGAAAAAAAATAATTTGTTGAGAAGGAAATCCAGGTATCAGATTCCTACCAAGATAACTAGAAATTCCAACCACTAAAAATCCTAGTGAACCTAAAAAAAGAATAAAGGCCCAGAAAAAATTACTTGCTTTTCGAGACCCTGTTATAAGTTCTATCCATATATGTTCTGATCGCCAGTTCATACTATACTAGATCCGATTGCATTCGATTGAAATTCAGAAAAAAAAATTCGACTTTAGTTTTCTTGATACCAAAGTAACTTTCATCAACTAAAACTATTCTGATATGAAACCTTAGGCGTAATTGGTTAGATACATTGACTTTCTATTATAAAAATATTTGCCGATCGTTTTTATAACCCGTATATACATAGATTTATACGGATATCATGTATCCGCATGCATAACAGTTCTTTCATTTGTATTCGGAAAAAAGGCACATATCATACCGCATTACACTAAACAAATATCTGTACCAAAAAAAATATCTGGTTGGCCCCATCAGGTCTAGACAATCTTATTTTTTTGTACATGAAGAAATAAAGAAGCCATTGCAATCGCCGGAAATACTAGGCCTACTAAAGGGACAAAAAAAGAAGGTAAGTAAAGATCTGTCATAGAATGGGTACCTCAATTTAATATTTGTATCTATTAATTTAATATTTTTATCTATTATAAATAGAAATATATCGTAAGTATATCTATTATATTCTAATTATTATATATTATAAATAATATTAAACTAAATAATATTAAGTACTTAGCAAGGAATGAGAACTAAATGAAAATTAAGTGTACCTATTCATCTTTCTATACGAATATGTATGACAACCCACTTTAAGTTTACGAAATTTTATGAATTCTCCCGTCCTTAATACTTTTTCTATCTTACTAATAAAATAAAGAGTTTTTTTTTATTAAAGATAAAGAGTTTATTATAAGTTCGCGACTCTAACTAAACTAATTCAACCCAACAAAAAGGGATTAGATTTCTACTAAAAAATGGAAGTTCTTGGTAGGCAAGGCATAGAAATCACTTCTCTTTTTTCTAGATTTTAATATTTTCGTTTTATTTCTATATTATATATATCTATTTTTCAAAGGAAAAAAACCGTGTAGCTGAAATAACTCACTCAGAACGCCTTTTAAAAGATTACGCGGTATGATTGGGTCGAATAAGCCCTTATGGAATAAATACTCAGCTGCTTGTGAACCGTCGGGTACTGTTTTATTCAATGTTTGTTCAATTACTCTTTTACCTGCGAAAGCAATGTACGCGTTAGGTTCAGCAATAATGACATCTCCCAACATACCAAAACTGGCCGTTACTCCACCAGTTGTAGGGGATGTAAGGATTGATACATAGAATAACTTTTTATTTGATTGATAATTATATGAAGCAGAAGATATTTTAGCCATTTGCATCAAGCTCAAACTTCCTTCTTGCATACGTGCTCCTCCGGAAGCACACACAATAATAACAGGTAGAGATCGATTAGTAGCATACTCGATCAAACGAGTGATTTTCTCGCCTACTACAGATCCCATACTACCCCCCAAAAACTGAAAATCCATAACCCCAATTGCTATGGGAATACCATTTAATTGACCTATGCCTGTTTGAACAGCTTCAGTTAAACCTGTTCTTTGTTGATAAGAATCAATACGATCTTTATAAGGTTCCTCCTCTGAATGAAATTCAATGGGGTCCATGGAGACCATATCTTCGTCCATAGGATCCCAAGTGCCCGGGTCAATCAAAAGTTCGATTCTATCTGAACTGCTCATTTTCAAATGATATCCACACTGCTCACAAATATTCATTTTTGATCTAAAAAATTTTTTATAATTTAATCCATAACAATTTTCGCACTGAACCCATAAATTTTTGTATTTTTTATTTATATCAAAATCATTAGATCTTCCTCTTATATTGAAATCGCGGCTGTTACCATCAGTTCGTATACTAGAATTTCCATTTTCACTATTGCTTACGCCTTCACTACAAATGAAACTAGAAATGTAACTGTTACTGTAATTTTCGGTATCACCTAAAATGTAACTATGAATACTGATTTCAAAACGAAGATAACTATCAATACAACTATTAATGTGATTACTCCAACCAGATTTAGTATCATACATGTAATGATAATAGTTGTGATTGTTACTCTTAGACCTACTATTCAAATAACTGGAAAAAAAAGTTTTGAAGTCGCTCAGAAAAAAACTATTATTGTCAATCTCAAAAATATGATTTTCAATGTCAAAATATACAGAATAACTATCACCATTGCTGTCCCTAACCAAAAAAGTGTTATCAGAGATCAAACTCCAAATATTCCTTATATCAATATCATTGAAACTATACCTATTACTATCACTCCACCTAGAAATGTTTTTTTCCGTATCTTTTTCTTCACTTCCACCGGGATGCCAAGCACCAGGAATAATACCCATTTGAAGAAACGGATATATCATTGATTTAGTTAGCTCACACTTATGTTTTAACTTCCCCTTAAACAACATCGAATTTAACCACCATTTTTTCATGGAGTTGCTCCTCATTCTATTTAATGAAAATAGAATAGATGAATAGTCATTCGATGAATAATCATTTTACTATATTTATTTCCTATTAGAATTAAGCATATAATCTAATCATTAGAATTGTTAACTAACAACGAGTGAGTATTGAAATAAATAATTCTCTTTTGGGGAAATCCGAGGTATCGCTTATATAAATATATATTATGATAGAATCTTTTGGTCAATTTAAAATATAAAGAGACAAGTTTCTCTCATGTCATGTACAAAAAAAATTATCATCGAAAAGATAAATAGCTGTTTCTTCCTAGAAATAATAAATACTATGAAATAATAAATAAATGAAGAATTTATTCTCGTAGAATCCAGTATCGTATAATCAAATAAGAAATTTCTATTGCAACATGAAATGAAACAGACAATATAAAGGGTGTGAGTAGGAGGAGCCCCCCCTTGGCTTGATCT